TGTTTTACGACCAATCACAAGTTTCATGTTGGACGCAGTATGAATACTGGAAATTATGATCAAAGATTCCTCTATCAACCGCCATCTACTTCAGAGATCCCTACTGAAAACTTTTTCAAATATAAAAGTTCAGTATCTTCTCATGAATTGGTGAATTAGGCAGGACTCCTTTGTACAGAATAACAAGCAGCGGGTCAATCTTTATCAATTTGATCGAGAATGTGAAATATTCTAAATAAAAATGTGGGAGATAAAAAAGATGCAGGGTCGTTTGTCTGCTTGGTTAGTCAAGCATGGGATAATTCATAGATCTTTGGGCTTTGATTATCAAGGAATAGAGACTTTACAAATAAAGCCCGAGGATTGGCACTCCATTGCTGTCATTTTATATGTATATGGTTACAATTATCTACGCTCCCAATGTGCCTATGATGTAGCACCCGGCGGACTGTTAGCTAGTGTGTATCATCTTACCAGAATAGAGTATGGTGTGGATCAACCAGAAGAGGTATGCATAAAAGTGTTTGCCTCAAGGAGGAATCCTAGAATTCCGTCCGTTTTCTGGGTTTGGAAAAGCGTAGATTTTCAAGAACGAGAATCTTATGATATGTTGGGAATCTCTTATGATAATCATCCGCGCTTGAAACGTATCTTAATGCCTGAAAGTTGGATAGGATGGCCCTTACGTAAGGATTATATTGCCCCCAATTTTTATGAAATACAAGATGCTCATTGAATGATAAGAAAGTAATTTCCACTTATAAAATTTCAGAGATTCAAGGATTGGCTTTCTGTTCTAGATTAACCAGAATAATTGAGGTCTCTTTTGTATTAGGGAATTGTGGATAGGCTAACAAAAAAGGTCGAATTGGGGATTCGTTGGGATTCTTATATTTATTATTTATTTGGAAGATACTTATTTCGTATGAGCCGAAGCAATAGGATGAATCAAACGAGTTCTGCGTCATGAACCTTGTACTGCGCCTATTGCTTAGACCAGTTCTAGAAAGTCATGTCGAGACGAATTAGGAAATCGAATAGGAACGAAAATACTAAGAAATGAAAGGGTATCAAATTCGATTTATTTTTCTTGTATCTGAACCGAATCTTATCTATTTCAACTTTGACTTTTTGTTCTTTCAACCAACCAATTGAACCTTTGAAATATGTATAAAGTATTAACATTTTTTTTGAACAAAAGAAAAAAAAAAGAGAAAATAGAATTTCATTTTATTTATTTAAGAATTTAAGGAACTCTACCCATCTATTTTATAGATGGGGTATATCTCGCCAAGATAGATAAAAGTATGTATTATGATCCCGATTCAAAATCAATATGTATCTCGCTTCATATCAATTAATTTATAAAAGAAAAGAAAGACCTCATACAATTTAACCATGTGCCAGGAACCAGATTTGAACTGGTGACACGAGGATTTTCAGTCCTCTGCTCTACCAGCTGAGCTATCCCGACCATTCCCAATGTAGCATCCCATCTTCATTTTATTAGATGACTGGAGTCTATGTCAATTAAAGGGACAGGAGGGATTACAAAGTTTTCTCTAAGTCCTGCAATTTCAATGCTATTGATTGTGAATCATTCAAATAGGGATTCTTTGCTTAATTTGGATGTGTATTCTATTACGCCCAAATACGTTTGTCAAAGAATCAGAAAGATAAAGGAATTTAGAACCGCTAACGAAAAGGGGGGACAGGATACCTATTTTCTTTTAGGAGGCAAATAGGCTTTTTTGGGGATAGAGGGACTTGAACCCTCACGATTTTGAAAGTCGACGGATTTTCCTCTTACTATAAATTTCATTGTTGCCGGTATTGACATGTAGAATGGGACTCTATCTTTATTCTCGTCCGATTAATCAGTTCTTTAAAAGATCTATCGGACTATGGAGTGAATGATTTGATGAATGAATATTCGATTTTTTCTTCAATGTAGAATCAATTCACACCAATTCTTCCATTTTTTCATATTAAAAAATACAGATTCGGGCCATCATTAATCATTTGATATAGTATTCAATAGATACGTTTATCCTTCATCCTTTCTGAAGTTTCCGTGGAAAGGATTCCTCTACCAACGCAGTCAACTCCATTTGTTAGAACAGCTTCCATTGAGTCTCTGCACCTATCCTTTATTTCATTTCGTTTTTTGAACCTTTGTTTTGAGAAAACAGGATTTGGATCAGGATCGCCCCTTTTTATTAATTCCGGGGTTTCTCTGAATTTGAAAGTTATCACTTAGTAGGTTTCCCACACCAAGGCTCAATCTAATTAAGTCCGTAGCGTCTACCGATTTCGCCATATCCCCTCTTACTTTTCTTTTGTTTTGAGATTAGGATCTTATTATGATATCATTTTCATTTATACTGGAACCCTTGAATTTATTAGATAGCGATTACTATCTCGAAAAAAGTCTTTTCTTTCTTACCTATAGGAAACCCATATTTGATCCAATCAAATTGGATTTTATCATTTCTGTATC